CCTGTAGAATGGCCTGTTCTCCCCGGTCGGAATAGGCGGGTCAATTCCTTCCCTTAGAACCGTACTTGAGAGTTTCCTACCTCATACGGCTCATCAATCGATTCTTTTTGTGTCCCATCTTATTAATTTACCCTATGGTAACTGAATTAGATTTCTAATAAATCTATCCTATTTTTCTTGGGTTAACCAGAAGAAGTTAATTACATAAGTTTCAAACTCTAATTTTCATTTAATCAATAATCAGTTTTATCTTTTCTCCCACACCTTCAGAAGAATGAAGAATAGATATCCCCCTATATTGTTCAAATTTTCTGAAAGGTAACTATCTCGATTTCATTTCATATATGAAATTCATATAGAATCGTTGAAAAAGACTTTCCTCCATAAGAAAAAAGAACTTACTATCTTTGGGATTTGATACTACACCGCTGCTCAATATCTTAGTGGATCGACTCTATTACATAAGTTGATTCCGAACTTTTATCTCATATCATGACATAAGTAAGCAGTTCTTAACTGTATCGACCCAATAGCTTGCTAATTGATCTTTACGGCGCTTTCTATATCAATTCGATCCTTTATCCATAGAGTATATAGGCGTACTTATTTCTTCTTTGGTTCTCGTGAAGTCTCTTTCCTTGCTACAGCTGATAAAAATCGTTACTTTGGACGATGCATATGTAGAAAGCCTATTTTTTTTTTCTAGTATTTACTAGCCGATTTTATCTGTTTTTCCCTCGTTCTATAGTGGAGATAGTCGCACGTAATGACAGATCACGGCCATATTATTAAAAGCTTGTGGTAAGAATGGGTTTCGTTCTAGTGCCCGAAAATAATATTCCAAAGCCTTCGTATGCTCTCCGTTGCTTGTGTGTATAAGGCCTATGTTATAGAGTATATAACTTCGATCATAAGGATCAATTTCTAGTCGCGTAGCTTCATAATAATTCTGTAAAGCTTCCGCATAATTTCCTTCGGATTGAGCCGACATCCGTTACGGTCGTTCACTCTATTCAAAGAATCTCCGTTCCAGAACCGTATGTGAGATTTTCATCTCATACGGCTCCTCCCTCCTGTGCATAAAGTACTGTGGGAAATAATCTATGTAATCAAAATTTCACTATTCTCATTATGAACTGACAGGGACTAGTATTTTTACAAGAAATCTCTAGCCAGCCTTCCCGAAAGGGTTTGTTTTTTCTTAACACCAATCATATTAGTGCTAGATGGAAATGGTAACTCCAACGATTTCTTTGTCCTCAACGCCTCCTATTTCCAGGAATTAGTCACTTCAACGATCTTTGATGGTTATACGGGTATCCAAAGTACGAACGAGATGGATGTTTGTTGTCCCAACCATTCTTGTTAGTCCCGATATCGATAAGGAAAGGGGGAATTTATAACAAAGTTTTCGTGTTGTTGATTCCTAGGAGTAGCGCTTCTTCCCCTATGCTGCCTATTTGTACTAGTGGAGTAGGATTAACCCGCAAACTAGAACCTATAGTATAGGCGTAACCTTTCGCTCAATACTAAAATCGATAATTAAAGCATCTGAGGCTGCATCAATCGAGGATACACGACAGAAGGAATTGTTCTATCTCTAAACTTCACCTTCACTAAGCGTGGGTTTCTTTCAAAAATTTGTTTCTTTCTATCCCGAATCGCGTCTATTTCTATCAGACTAAGGGCTAAAAAAAAAAAAAGAATCAAATCGCACCATCTCTGTAATAGGTAAATGCCCTTTTTTCTCCTGAAGTTGTCGGAATTATTCGTAATAAGATATTAGCTACAATTGAAGAGGTCTTATCAATAAAATTTCCATTTATCCGAGATCTAGGCATAATTAGCAATCCATTCTATAATTCTTCTCATTTTCCCTTTTGGAAAATAAGAAAATCCCCCAAAAAAGGAATCATACAGTAGTACGAAATATCATAAAAATATAAAAATAGACTGATTCTAAAAAAAAAATGTAGACCTTCCACTCAAATTGTGCCCTTTTGGACAAGGAGAGATATTAAATATTTGAATTGAATAAGATTAGATTTCATTCCAATTTAAATTTAGTAGTATACTGATGAACGAAACTATTACTATTTGAATACCCAAGGACTTTGTTTTTTTTACTATGGATTCTGGTAATTCGAGAAGTTTTGATTTGGTTATGATCAAAAAAAGGAGGAAAAAGAATGGAATAATAATCATTCCATAATAAAATAAAGTAGAGTAACCATTTATTTGGATAACGCGTATACGTCATACAATTGAAATAGGGAAATCCATGGGACAATTCGGGAATTACTAATAGATCTATGGGGTAACTTAACTGATGAGAGAAATTCTTGTTCAGAAATTTGAAAAGAATTTTTGATTTCTATGAAACCGTGGATTGGTCGTACCTGTACTGCAATAATATGAATGACTCGCTATTTACTCGGTTTCTGGTCAATAATAAGAAGAGTAGGAGAGATGGCCGAGCGGTTCAAGGCGTAGCATTGGA